ATATGAAAAAAGAAAGAGGATTGGAATCTGCACATTGATTTTTTTTGCAATTTTTTGTTGAACCGTATGCACCAAAAGGCGCCTGTACGGTTCGTAAGGGATCTAATTTTACCCTAATCAACCGACTTTATCGAGAAAGATTACTTTTTTTAGGACAAGAGGTTGATAGCGAGATCTCGAACCAACTTATTGGTCTTATGGTATATCTCAGTATCGAGAATGATACCAAAGATCTCTATTTGTTTATAAACTCTCCCGGCGGATGGGTTATCCCTGGAGTGGCTATTTATGATACAATGCAATTTGTGCGACCAGATGTACAGACAATATGCATGGGATTAGCCGCTTCAATGGGATCTTTTATCTTGGCCGGAGGAGAAATTACCAAACGTCTAGCATTCCCTCACGCTTGGCGCCAATGAGGTTTTTATTTGAGAGAAAAAAATAAGACTATGCCTTCGCCATATTAATATTAAGTAATAATAGCATGGCACTTTGAATTCGATATCAAAATAAAACAATTTTTATTGTTTTTTTCAAAACATTTGATTATATATCGAGAGAGTAGTATGAGATAAAAGGGATTTCCTATTTTTTTATATTGGAGATTCCAGTTCAGCGTCACAAACTTTTTTATTTTCACACCGGGGGGCTTAGTTGTGTTCTGAAAGAGTTCGAAAATAAAAAACAAGATTATTTTTTCCTTAATTTTACAAAAAGCAACTTTGGGATTGCTGAAACACAGACAAACCAAATAATATTAAATATATATAAAGCAACGGAACCATCATAGTATTTTTGAACGCCTACGAAAGGAAGGGTGGTAATTTGATCATTTACCGATCTGGGTCTGATAGATCCTATTTTTTGAAGGTAAAGGTCAATTTTATTATAGAGCCGTATGCAATGCATAAAAGATGCCCGTACGGTTGTGGTTGTTCAATTCTATCTTTTTTTTTTTATTTTTATTCTTTATCTTTCTTTTCTATTCATCATGCAAAACAGAGGAACCCCTCTTTTGTTATACCATCAGGGTAATGATTCATCAACCTGCTAGTTCTTTTTATGAGGCACAAACGGGAGAATTTATCCTGGAAGCGGAAGAGCTCCTAAAACTGCGTGAAACCCTAACAAGGGTTTATGTACAAAGAACGGACAAACCCTTATGGGTTGTCTCGGAAGACATGGAAAGAGATGTTTTTATGTCAGCAACAGAAGCCCAAGCGTATGGAATTGTTGATCTTGTAGCGGTGGTTGAGTGAAAAAGCCCGGATTTTTTTTTTCGCGCAAATTCTCGATTTCCTATTTTAGATTTTTGCTGAATTTACTAGAAAATTAAATAGAAGTAATTCAAAATCATCAGGTTAGGATCGATCTAAACCAGCCCATTTTTTATATGATATGATTCAACATGCCAACTATTAAACAACTTATTAGAAATACAAGACAGCCAATCAGAAATGTCACAAAATCCCCCGCACTTCGGGGATGCCCTCAGCGTCGAGGAACATGTACTAGGGTGTATGTGCGACTCGTTCAGATCATGAGCTGGGCTAAAGATAAAAAAAAGAAAACCTTTTCTAGTATCAATGATCAGTACCGGGAAATAGGATAGAATAGAAAAAGAAGTCCGTTCAATTCAGTATAAAAAAAATATATCCATTCTATTGTGTATGAAATTTATGGTTTTCATTGGTGCAAATCCAATCACCTCAATTTAAGATGAGAAGCAATTCTCCATTGGTAACAAATGGTTATCCATTAAGCGGAGAAAATCCTACTTAAAAATAAAAACAGAAAACTTAGGCCCCTCTTGCAAGAACGGACTAACAGGGTTAGCTACCCAGCCAACTTTCATAATTAAATACCGTTACTGTGTAAGTAGATCTAATCGTGAAAGACCTATTACTGGATAATTCATGGGTAGAGCCAAAGAATGTGAACTATACAAGTTACCAATATTAAATGAAGTAAAGGCTCCGGTGTATAGAGAAAACCTCACCGTTTAAGAAGTAACCATATAAACGAAGGAAGCCACTATTTCTTTATCCATTTATATTTTTTATTTATTATATTTTGATACCTAGTAAAATAAAATTTCTTATTTCGAAGTGAAATGTCTAGAAAAAATAAAAATAGTGGTCGGGAAGGTTATAGTAGCCAAAGTCATTGGAATTTTTAGTTTATACATTGGAAAAAAGCTTTGTTATTAATAGACTAGGAAAGGGAAAAAGAATAACTGAAAGAAAGGAAATCTATTAGTTATTCGTCAAAGTTTCATTTATTCAATGACCAGAATTAGACGGGGAAATATAGCTCGTAGACGTAGAACAAAAATTCGTTTATTTGCATCAAGCTTTCGAGGGGCTCATTCAAGACTTACTCGAACAATTACTCAACAGAAAATAAGAGCTTTGGTTTCGTCTCATCGGGATAGGGATAAGCAAAAGAGAAATTTTCGCCGTTTGTGGATCACTCGAATAAACGCAGTAATTCGTGAAATCGGGGTATCCTATAGTTATAGTAGATTAATACATGACCTATATAAGAAACAGGTGCTTCTTAATCGTAAAATACTTGCACAAATAGCTATATCAAATAAAAATTGTCTTTATATGATTTCCAATGAGATCATAAAAGAAGTAGATTGGAAAGAATCCACCGGAATAATTTAAACGGAGTTCCCCGGAGAATGAACTCCGGGAGGGTAAAGTCAAAATGAATGAACACACTCAAAAAAAATCTTTATTCTTACCCGATTCTTTTTTTTCTTACAACACGATAATTAAATATGTATTTTTCATATTTTTCGAACAAAACATCAATCTGCGTTTTAGTTCGGATTTTACTTTTTATTCAAGTAACGAAAGAGTAAGCCTATTTATTTCTGGCTCGAAGACCCGCAGTTTTGGTGGTCGACTCGGTTCTTTCAAACTGTTTCTCATTATTAAGAAAAGGTAACAAAGATAAAATACGAGCTTGTTTTATAGCAATAGTAATTAATCGTTGTTGTTTCAAGGTCAATCTATTCACCCGTCTAGATAATATTTTTCCTTGTTCGCTAATAAATCGACTAATTAAACTCATGTTTCTATAATCAATTCGATCCCCCCATTGAATCGGGGGCAAACGCCTACGAAAAGATCGCTTGGATTTAAGAAAAGGTCGCTTGGATTTATCCATGGTTTGTTTAGTTTATTCCTTATCTCTAAAATCCTATTTCGGTCGGATCTAAAATGAATTAGAATAAATAGGATTTGGTTTGTTTATATTTAATTATATTATGTTATATATAGAATATTTAACTATGTTCTATATAGAATGTCATTTTTACCCTTCCTTGGAAGGGTTACATACATGTGCTCGATTCGATCTATTTCTTTATCTCCCCATGAATCGTATGTTTGTAACAAAATGGACAGAATTTTCTCAATTCCAATCGATTAGGCGTGTTGTGACGATTCTTTTCAGTAATATATCTGGAAATACCCGTTGATACCTTATTAACACCGTTTCGAACACAACCGGTACATTCCAAAATAACCGTTATTCGGACATCTTTCCCCTTGGCCATGAACCCCCTTTGGATTTTTGATTTACTCAACTCTTCTATTTTCGATCCGAAACGAAGAAGAAGAAAGGAAGGAAAAATAGAAGTTATTAACTTGAAATCCAATTATGAAAAATTTCCCTGCAATCAATATACTAAAAAAATTTCTAAACTTTATTTCAAATCACAGTATTTCATTTACATTTAAGTACCCCTTGTATAAGAGTCTTGTCCTAGATCTAGGCCCCACCCTGTTTATTATACCTCCATCCCTAGTTTATTTTTGAATTTAATAATTTATTTAATTCAAACTTGAACCCAAGTCTCGAAGCTGTTGAATACACCTTTCTTTTTTCTCTTTCCTCCCTTTTATTCTAAAAGGAAAAAAGAGAAAAAGGGGGCAAAGGATTAGTCACAAATATTTAATTTTATCTCGAATCTTCGTTATTTGGTACCGTATCAATAACTAGAATCAAAAAAAGGGGAATGTCAACGCATCTGGGAAAAAACGATTAATCTCTATCAATAGACCTGCTAAAGACCCGAACCATAGAGTACTTAATACCGGTGCCACGGAAAGATATGTTTTTAGATCTCGCATTGAAAAATCTCCTTCCTTTTTTTATTGTAATCTAAAATGGTAATACATATATGATCAGATGCATATGCAGTTAAGAACCTTGTACACGGAATCCCTAATTCAAATTGAAATATACAACTATCCGGTAAATAAAATTTTTATTAAAACATAAAAAAAACGTCCCTTTTGTCCCGAGCATTCCCGAAAACTACTCATTTATTTTTACGACAGGTTCCGTTCCGTATCTCATACGTATATAAGACTTTTCTTTTACTATTATTATATTATATGTTAAATGGGACCAAAAAGATGAAATGCCCATATAAATTGTATATATCAATGGAGGAAATAACGATGTGGAAAACAAGATAGGAATTCTATACAATGACACTGTAGACCAATTGTAGGGATGTAGCGCAGCTTGGTAGCGCGTTTGTTTTGGGTACAAAATGTCACAGGTTCAAATCCTGTCATCCCTACCTATTACTTCTTCGTTGAGCAGTAACGAGGGATTAATTAAGATCGATTCCAATTATATTAATATATAATCGTTCATTAATTGGGGTTAAAAAAAGGTGTCTTTACATTCTTGTCTTTTCTGATAAGAAAGCGCTCTTAGTTCAGTTCGGTAGAACGCGGGTCTCCAAAACCCGATGTCGTAGGTTCAAATCCTACAGAGCGTGATTTCGTCCTTATTTTTCTTAGATAAAATTAGACTGAAAGAGCTTCACTAACTTGAACCGCAATCTGAATTTGACCTCCTTTGTATTAAAGAAAGTAGGAGGTCAATCAAAAAAAGCGATAGTAATTAATCAAAGGTCCGATTGATCACCACGCCTATATTGTAAATATGCAGTTACAAATAATCCA